TACCCGCAGACGATTTGACCGACCCTGCTCCTGCTACGACATTTGCACATTTAGATGCTACTACCGTACTATCAAGAGGATTGGCTGCCAAAGGTATTTATCCAGCAGTAGATCCTTTAGATTCAACGTCAACCATGCTTCAACCTCGGATCGTTGGTGAGGAACATTACGAAACCGCCCAAAGAGTTAAGCAAACTTTACAACGTTACAAAGAACTTCAGGACATTATAGCTATCCTTGGATTGGACGAATTATCCGAAGAGGATCGTTTACTCGTAGCAAGAGCGCGAAAAATTGAGCGTTTCTTATCACAACCCTTTTTCGTAGCAGAAGTATTTACCGGTTCTCCAGGGAAATATGTTGGTCTAGCAGAAACAATTCGAGGATTTCAATTGATCCTTTCCGGAGAATTAGATGGTCTTCCTGAACAGGCCTTTTATTTGGTAGGTACTATCGATGAAGCTACCGCGAAGGCTATGAACTTAGAAATGGAGAGCAATTTGAAGAAATGACCTTAAATCTTAGTGTACTGACCCCTAATCGAATTGTTTGGGATTCAGAAGTGGAAGAAATTGTTTTATCTACTAATAGTGGTCAAATTGGCATATTACCAAATCACGCCCCTATTGCCACAGCTGTAGATATAGGGATTTTGAGAATACGCCTTAACGACCAATGGTTAACGATGGCTCTGATGGGTGGTTTTGCTAGAATAGGAAATAATGAGATCACTGTTTTAGTAAATGATGCGGAGAAGGGTAGTGACATTAATCCACAAGAAGCTCAGCAAACTCTTGAAATAGCGGAAGCTAATGTGAAAAAGGCTGAAGGAAGGAGACAAAAAATTGAGGCAAATCTAGCTCTCCGACGAGCTAGAACACGGGTGGAGGCTAGCAATCCGATTTCATAACTAGTTGGTACGTTCGAATAATAAAAAGAAGTTCTCTTTCTAATCCTATTTAGATTCTGTCGGGTGAATACAATCAAATACAATCAAACAGAATCCAATTCTGATGCAAAAATTCAAATTAAAAAATGAAATAGAAAAGATACAAAATCAAAAAATAAATATCACTAAAGGTGGGTTGTAAACCTTATTAGATACCATTGACTCTGGTATCTAATAAGTTTTACCTACTATTGGATTTGAACCAATGACTCCCGCCGTATGAAAGCAGTACTCTAACCACTGAGTTAAGTAGGTCATTTATCATCCCAAAGAGAACCAAATGAAACCCATCCTGTCGATGGATTATAAATATCATATTACTTATAAGCAATACTAATCTAAGGAATACCACTCAAAGAGATCAAAGATTCTTGATGTTGGATCATGGAATATTTCTCTTGACAAGAATTTACCTACATGATAAAATATGTATCACAAGCACTAAGGGCTATAGCTCAGTTGGTAGAGCAACTCGTTTACACGCGCGCCAATGTTTTTCAAGGGAGTTCATCATACAATCAGAAAAATTGATCTTGTTGAGAAATCGATGTCTTACTCCATAACTTTGAGGGAACCATAGCCTGACAAAGGGTTCGGTCCAATTTGGACACCCATTTAGGAGGTGCCAAACAGACCCCATCATTGATTTGAGATCTTGATAAGGTGAATACCCAGTCTATTCAATGCTAGGCATAATGAGTATAAGGACCTCAAAAAAATCTCTTTTCGTCATATGAACTTTAAGGTGTATGAAGTTTCATATTTGATTTTTAAGCAGAACGATAGAGACTTCATTTAACTTAGGTTGATCTAGGCCAGAGACAGACCTACGTCAAGATAATCCCACCTTTGAAACACTTTGGTAATGCTCCCAAATAATGAATCAGAGCACATGGAGCCATTTCCTTATCTTTTTTTCTGTCAAGAAAAAAAATGGCAGACTAACTGATATTTAGATCAGTTAATGAAGGAGCCCAATGCAAAAAAAAAATGCATGTTGGGTCTTTGAAACAGTTCAGATCATTTTAATAATAATAAGTTTGATCTGTTTTACCGAGAAGGTCTACGGTTCGAGTCCGTATAGCCCTATAAAAATGAAAAATGCAAAAAAAAAATTGTATAATTTGCATTTCTTCATTATTATTTCTTGCTTGTAACTAAATGAAATCCAATTATTCCTATAAGTTTACTCACGGCAATCGTTTAAGCAGATGAAAGAAAAAACGCATATCAATGGATCCAATAGATATTGATTTTTGCAATTGCAGATAAACAAACCAACCTTTCGTCATTAATCTTCGGAGGCGAATTACATATTCATATCCACAATAAAAGAATTAGTGAGACTCCCTTTCTTTTGATATCCCCAATCTTATTGAATTTTGGAAGTCAACTCATTTCACGGGCCTGGTGAAATGCAAAACTACGAAGAGGAATTCACATGGATTTAGGAAAGGCCTGCTGTATTTGTGTACAAGCTAAAGTTTTTTGAAAAATGAATATCTTTGGTCACTTTCATTGTCAAATAGGCTTTTCCTTCGTATACCTTAC